GAGACCCAGTCAGGAGATGTTTCAGCTTATATTCCTACTAATGTAATTTCCATTACAGATGGACAGATATTCTTATCCGCCGATCTTTTTAATGCTGGAATCAGACCTGCTATTAATGTAGGGATTTCTGTCTCGAGAGTAGGATCCGCCGCTCAAATTAAAGCTATGAAACAGGTAGCTGGAAAATTAAAATTGGAATTGGCTCAATTCGCTGAATTAGAAGCCTTTGCCCAATTTTCTTCTGATCTCGATAAAGCTACTCAGAATCAATTGGCAAGAGGTCAACGATTACGTGAGTTACTGAAACAATCTCAATCAGCCCCTCTCACAGTGGAAGAACAGGTAATGACCATTTATACCGGAACAAATGGTTATCTGGATGGATTAGAAATTGGACAAGTAAGAAAATTTCTCGTTCAGTTACGCACTTACTTAAAAACGAATAAACCTCAGTTCCAAGAAATCATATCCTCTACCAAGACATTAACCGCTGAAGCAGAAAGCTTGTTGAAAGAAGGTATTCAAGAACAACTGGAACGTTTTATACTTCAGGAGAAAGTATAAAAAAGGAAATGGATCCTTCTTTTTTTTAGTAAATTTTATTCTTTAATTAATTTTTTAAGAAATATATATAAATATAAATGGAAATAATAGATAAATATCAATATAGATATAAATATATTGATATTGCGTCCAATAGGATTTGAACCTATACCAAAGGTTTAGAAGACCTATGTCCTATCCATTAGACAATGGACGCTTTTCGCTTTTTTTGACTTTATAGTTGTTAAAAAAAAAGAAGGTGCAAATTTTTTTAGCAATTGTGTATTGAATTTATTTCAATACACAATTGCTATTAGACAATTCTAATACATAAAATTATCTCTAATAAAAGGGGAAGGGGGCAATTTACAACTTAGAGCGGGTAGCGGGAATCGAACCCGCATCGTTAGCTTGGAAGGCTAAGGGTTTTAGTCGACGTCGATTGATCATTTTTATATTTTTAACGTCTCTAATTCAAAACCGAACATGAAACTTTGGTTTCATTCGGCTCCTTTATGGTGTATGGAGAACTTACAAAATAAAATACGACGGAATCAAAATTAAAATTCGACCCATAACATCTATGTTAGCTTTTTTTCCGTCTGGGTGCTTTCACAGAAAATTTTGCTTTATAGATGATCCTTCTAGAAGATAGAAAGGGAGAACCCGAACAATCTTTCTAGTTACTTCGTTCTTTATTTCTATTTAAGAGAATCCTTAGGAAAAGTATTTTGTTTCCACCGAGCTAAAACAATATAATATGTCGATGTCTTTAGTAAACCAAAGTTCTCGTTTAATAGCTATTTTGCTTCAATTTTTTCTATACCAAACAATGAATAGAACTGAAGATTTAGTTACGATTAGAAAGAAACTTTTCTAGCTTTATCCATGGATCCTCTTGTTATACTTATTGAATTGTAAATAGTCATCCAATTCAAAAATTATGTTTCGGAATTTCATAATCCAAATTTACAATTGATTCGAGTCTTTGGATCCAAATTACGAGAATTTATAATCTTCCTTGAATTTTTCATTGAAAGGTAAAGGACTAAATCCTTTTAAGAAATAAAGTTTTTGATCGGAAGATGAATCAAACCGAGAGACCCTTTAACTATTAAAGGGATTAAAGGAACGAATCACACTTTTACCACTAAACTATACCCGCTACAATGCAATTATTGCATATAAATTGACCTTTTGTCGAACAAAGTAATCGGGGGTTTAATAAAAAAAAATGAAAAAAAAAAATTATAAAATTAGAGCGTCGACGCGTAGGCTTAATAAAATTAGTAAAGCGGATTCCTTTTTTTCAATTTCAGATCTTTTTTTTTTCTAAAACTTCATTGGATGAGTCTTTTAACTTTAACAAAAAAAGGCCCGGCTGGGGACTGACCAGGCCAGGCTATTAAAATAAAAAAGATCTTTTACTTGTGTTTGGACGAGACAAAATAAAAAGAGGATTCTATATTTTTCTTATTGTGGTTTTATTTATTTATCTTTCGTGTTCGAGCCTTTTATTTATCTAATATTTATATAAATTTTTTGTGTAAATAGAATTACTGAGAAAGTTCTATAAAAAAAGTTTATATAATATAATAGTAATATATTATATATATAAATAGATGATAAATATATAAAAAAAAAAAAAGAAATTATATATATAATAAAATATAGAAAATGAAAAAATATATATAATATAAAGAATAATCTATACAAAAAAGAAAGCTTTTTAAGAATAAAGTGGAGAAGGTTTTTTCAAGCTTTTTTATAATGGAACCTAATAAGTATCCCTTTTCAATTAGGAGAGATGGCTGAGTGGACTAAAGCGTTGGATTGCTAATCCATTGTACGAGTTAATCGTACCGAGGGTTCGAATCCCTCTCTTTCCCTTTCTCCTTTTGATGATGTGTAATAGATAAAAAACAAATAAAATTCGAGCATTTCCACTAATTAAATAAAGCAATAAAAAACCTTGCTTTTTTATTCTTCACGTCCCGGATTACGTCCTGGATCATTAGATAGGAATCCAAATATGAAGAGAGAAACAAAGAATATAACTACAGTGTATACAAAAAGTTTGAGAGTAAGCATTACACAATCTCCAAGATCTTACTTTTTTTTTTCAAAAAAAAAAGAGAATAGATTCTCTATTTTTATACCAAATATCTAATTTTGATACCAAAAAATAAAGTGATTTATTTTTGTGAGCTCGAATCTAATTAGGTTCTTTCGTTTAGGGAAAAGAGGATAAAATTTAGGAAATAGAATGATCCAGATTTAGTATGACTACCAAAAAAATTCAATATTTGAATTGAGAGTTCGTTCATACGTCAAGATTTTTTTGATCTTTTGAATTGTTGGAAGAAAAAACCGCGAATTTTTATAAGACAGTATTAAGAATTTCATCGAAAACTTACAGCTGCTTGCCAAACAAAGGCTAAGAGAAGAAAGAAAAGAGGTATTACGGGCATAACATCTACGATTGGATTCAAAAAGGCGTAGGCCTCAGGCAATTTGGCGACTAAAAAAGTGCTTGAAAAAAGGGCAGAATTAAAACAAATACAGATCAAATTAAATATATTAAGCATAACAAAAATTGGTGTTCTTGTGGATAATTTAATTTTGATTGAGTTATTAATATATTTTTTATATAAAGAAAAAATAAAGAAAGATAGTCTAAAAAGACTTTGTTGAACTTACTCAATCAAAAAACCTTTCATTCTCTTATGAGAATTAAAGAAATAATATTTTCATACAATATCTTAATTGAATTCTATGTAATGATCAATAAAGTCAGTTTAATTTGCTATCTACACGTGTCAAAACTCTAGCACCTGTGCAATCTATTTTAATTTGGGCTTAAATTGAATTGACGAACAACCAATAGCAATATTACTCTTTTAGTAGTCTTGAATAAAAATCTAAATGGGGCGTAGCCAAGCGGTAAGGCAACGGGTTTTGGTCCCGCTATTCGGAGGTTCGAATCCTTCCGTCCCAGAGTACAGTCATTACGGAATAAATTTTCTATTGCCTTTGTACCTTTGTATTTCTGTTTAAAAATACAACATATTTTATTCTTAAAATATTGAAATGAAAATAAAAATAAACTTTTTTTTCATCATTTCAACCAAAATATAAATATATATAAATATATATTTATATTAAAATTTCGATTTTACATATATACAATCTGATATGGGATTCATTTGAATTCTGACTGAACCTTTTACGTGTAAATTCACTGTTCCACTCATAGAGAAAGAAAAAGTATAGATTATGATATACTGACTGAACTATGACTATTCAGGATTCCAGAATTGAATCAATTACACAAACTAGAGTAATGTTATGGTAAAACTTCGTTTAAAACGATGTGGTAGAAAGCAACGTGCGACTTGAATTGAAGGACATGATCTGCTGTTGATTTTTTGATCCGCCACTTTTTATATAGGAATGTAGGTGCTCTTAGCTCGACATTTTGTGTTCTTTACTCTTTTTTTTTAATTAAAAAAAAAGAGTACAGGATGGAGCTCGAGGAGAATAGAAAGTTTTTATTCCTTTCGCAGGAGTAAGGATCTAGGGTTAGTGCGAATCAATAAGTTGGAACAACTTCGTAAGTATTTTTATTTTTATATTGAAAAAAGACCTTTCAAGCAATTTTACAATGGAAAAATAAAATTTTCTTAAATTTTTAAAATTCTTTGAATCAAAAGTCTATCATGCGTGAATCAAGCGTTTGTATGATTTTTTGATAAAAAGAAAAGAAATCATAAACAAAATAAGGGGCTTGTTGCTGCCCTTTTTAATAAAACGATTCAAGATCACCGAACCGAAGTAATGCCTAAACCCAAAGATTCAAAGTAAGTATAAAGAATCCTGAAACAAGGAAATCCCGTTTTAAATTGTTTGAACAACTAGATCAGAATGAATAATCAAAATTTATTCTAAAAAATGAGCCAAACAAAAAAGGGTTAGAGACTACTCAATAAAAAGAGTACTTAAGGATTCTCTGTTGAGATATTTGAGAGTTATTTAACTTGAGTTACGAGAGTAAGAATGTTACGAATTCTTTTTATGGAAAAAACTATTTAGGGTTTCAATACTGACTAATTGATTTAATGTTTTTATTAATCTATCTAATATTTGTATTTTATACAGAGAGTTAACTTAATACTCGTTTAATTTTTTCTCGAGCCGTACGAGGTCAAAGCCTCTTATACGTTTCTGGGGGGGGGGTATTATTCATATACATCTATCCCAATGAGCCGTTTATCGAATCGTTGCAATTGATGTTCGATCCCGAAGAGAAGGAAGAGATCTTCGGAAAGTGGGTTTTTATGATCCAATAACAAATCAAACTTATTTAAATCTTCCTGCTATTCTCGATTTCCTTAAAAAAGGCGCTCAACCAACAAGAACAGTTCACGATATTTCAAAGAAGGCAGGGATTTTTACAG